AATTCCAAAAATTAATTTTTGGAATTATAGCATATAACTCAATATCAAGCATTTAAATAAGTAAGAATGGCTTTAATTTTTTTTTTTTTTTTTTTTGCTGTTTACTAAAAAATTATAATAATTTTTATTATATATATATATAAATTAAAATTAATTTTAAATAATTATAATTAGCAAATTAAAATTTAAAATTAATTATATTAGTAGATAATTAAAAATGCCAATATAGATAAAACTTAGAGTTAAAAATTCAACTTTATATAGATCGAGTATAATAAAAGCTCGATTTATAAATTATTGATATTTATACGGGTGCTAGAAAAATTATAGATAAATATAATAATTACAAGTGTTTACTTTACTTGTAATGATTTATGGATCCTAAAATTTTTTTTTGCAAAATTAATAGATTATATATTAGTATATTAAATATTTATATATATATATATATATATTAATCTTATTTAGTATATCTCTCTAAATTTATTATTAAAAAAAAAAAAAAAATTAAAACTATGTTATTTTAATTTAAATGTTTTAATATTATTCATTTTATATATGTATAAAATTTTTTTTTGGGAGGTTAAATTTTGATTACTATATTAAATTATTAATGGGTAATTAAATCTTTTTATCAATAATTGTAAAGTAAAAATTCAAAAAATTTTTTTTTTTTGAAAAATCAGAAAATCAAATAATTAATTTTAATTATTAACTAATAATTTAATTAATTTATAAATTATTTTTTTTATTAGTAACTTAATTATTAAATATAAAATTTGTGAAAATAATTTAATTTATGTTAAATTTTATTTAATTAATTAAATAAATAAGGGGTTTATATGATATTTAAATTACAAATAAATTATATATTTATAATATTAATATATTTATTAATTAAATTAAATTAGTTATAAAGATAAATTTTAATTAAATAATAAGGGGTTATTTTATTATTAGTTTATTTTTTATTATATAATTTAATATAAATATAAATATATTATAAAATGAGTTTTCGCGTGAGTAATTACCAATTTAAAATTATTAATATATGTATATATATATATAAAATATTAATATATTAACAATTAATTTATCATTAATTAATTAATTTAAGTAAGTTAATTATTAAATAATTAGATTTTAATATTTATGATAATAATTTAATTTAATTATTAAATTTTTAAGTCTAATTTTTAAAAAAAAATTTTTTTAAAAATTATAAAATTAAATAATTAATTTTAATTATTAATTAATAATTTAATTAATTTATAAAATTATTATTTATTAATAATTTAATTATTAAATGTAAAATTTATGAAAATAATTTAATTTATATAAAATTTTATTTAATTAATTAAATAAATAAGGGGCTTATATAATATTTAAATTATATATAAATTATATATTTATAATAATATATTTATTAATTAAATTAAATTAATTATAAAAATAAATTTTTATTTAATAATAAGGGGTTATTTTATTATTAGTTTATTTTTATTATATAATTTTGATATAAATATAAATATATTATTAAATGAATTTCGCGTGAGTAATTACCAATTTTAAATTATTAATATATAAATTATTAATGTATAAGTTAATTAATTAATTAGTAATTAATTAATTTAAGTAAACTAATTATTAAATAATTAAAAGTTAATGTTTATGATAATAATTTAATTTAGTTGGTTAATTAAATTTTTGCACTAGATATGTAGAAATTTTTTGACTCAAAAAAAAAATTTTTTTTAAAAAATTAAATTTTTATTGATTTAAAAATTTTTTTTAAAAAAAAAAATTAAAAATTTTTTTTTTTGAATTTAAAATTAAATTTTTAAAATTAAAGAATTTTTTTTTTATAAATATTTATTTAGATAATTTTTATAAATTTTATATTTTAATTTTTTTAATTTTTTTTGTAAAAATTTTTTTTTTTAAAAAAAAAATAAAAAATTAAAAATTTTTAAATTAAATTAAATATAAATAATTTTTGGTTAGTAATTTGTATTATTATTAAATAAAATATTTATTAATTAATTTTTGTATATATATATATATATATATTGTTGTTGTTGTTGTTATTGTTGTTGTATTATTATTATTATTATTATTATTATTATTATTATTAATTTTATTTATTTATGTAATAAATAATATTATTAATTTTAAAATAATTTATTTTTTTATAAAATATTAAAGTTTTATTTTAGCTTAAAAATTTATTATTAGATTATTTTATATGTAAGTTTTTGTGTGAATTAATATATTTTTTAATAAAAATTATTATTAATTTTATTCGCAGTAATTAATATTATTAATTAAAGAAATTTAGAAATAGTAATTTTATTTAGTATTGGTTAAATTTATGCCAGCATCCGCGGTTATATAAATAATATAAATAAATTTATTTTGATAATAGTTAAATTTTTTAATTTTATTGATTAATGAATTTATTAAGTGAAATTTTAAATTTATTAATAATATTAAATTATTTAATTGAAGCTAGTAAATTTTTATATTAAACTAGGATTAGATACCCTATTATTAAAAATTTAAATTAAATTATCAAGGTAGTATTAGTTATGATCTTGAAACTTAAAAAATTTGGCGGTATTTTAGTCTATTCAGAGGAACTTGTTTTATAATCGATAATCCACGTTGGACCTTACTTAAATTTGTATTCAGTTTATATACCGTCGTTATAAGAATATTTTAAAAGAATAATAATTTTCTTGAATTTTTATTAAATTTATATCAGATCAAGGTGTAGCTAATGTTTAAGTAAAAATGAGTTACAGTTTATTTATAATTGAATTTAATTATGAAAAAATTAATGAAATTGGATTTGAATGTAAAATTATAAAGATAAATAATTTGATTTTAGCTCTAAAATATGCACATATCGCCCGTCGCTCTTATTATTAAAATAAGATAAGTCGTAACATAGTAGATGTACTGGAAAGTGTATCTAGAATGCAATTTAAAGCTTATTTAGTAAAGCATTTCATTTACATTGAAAAGATTTATGTGCAAATCATTATAAATTGATTAATAATTATTTATTTATTTTATTTTATTTATTTATTTTATTATATTAAAAATAATTATAAAGTTTAGAATTTTAGTATATTATATTGAAAAAATAATATTAATTATAGTTTATTAGTATTGTAAAAGAAAATTGAAATAATTTGAAAAATTTTTATATAAAAAGTAAATTTAATTTATTGTACCTTGTGTATCAGGGTTTATTAATTAAAAAATAAATTTTTATTATTCTCGAATTTAAAAGAGTTAATAAATTATAAAAGTTATTGTAATAAAATTATTTTTAATAATTTATTAGAAATGAAAAGTTATTCGTTTTTAAATATATCTAGTTTTTCAAGAAATAAATTTAATTTATAATTTGTAAATATATTATATTTATTTAATAATGTAATATTTTATGAATTTAATATTTTAAGGGATAAGCTTTAGAATAAATTTTTAAAAATCATTAAATAATTTTATAAATATATGTTTAGAATTAGCAATTATTTATAATTTTGTTATAAATTATTTATTAAATTATATTATTTAATTTGATTTTAATTTTTTATTGAAATTTTTATTAAAATTTTATAAATAAATTAATAATGATAAAATTAGTATATTTATTGTAATTTTAAGTATAAATGAAAAGTTTAATTAAAGAATTCGGCAAAATTAATGTTCGCCTGTTTAACAAAAACATGTCTTTTTGTATTAATTAAAAAGTCTAACCTGCCCATTGATAGATATTTAACGGCCGCAGTATATTAACTGTGCAAAGGTAGCATAATCATTAGTTTTTTAATTGAAAGCTGGAATGAATGGTTGGACGAAATATTAACTGTTTCATTTAAATTTATAATAGAATTTAATTTTTTAATTAAAAAGTTAAAATATTTTTAAAAGACGAGAAGACCCTATGAATCTTTATATTTTTTTAATTTTAAATTTTTTAGATTTATTTTATTTATTTTTAAAAAAGTATTTTATTGGGGTGATAATAAAATTTAATTAACTTTTATTAAATTTTTACATTAATTTATGAATTATTGATCCATTAATAATGATTAAAAATTTAAGTTACTCTAGGGATAACAGCGTAATATTTTTGGAGAGTTCTTATTGATAAAAATGATTGCGACCTCGATGTTGGATTAAGATATAATTTTAGGTGTAGAAGCTTAAATTTTAAGTCTGTTCGACTTTTAAATTCTTACATGATCTGAGTTCAAACCGGTGTGAGCCAGGTTGGTTTCTATCTTTAATTATTTAAAATATTTTAGTACGAAAGGAGTAAATATTTGAATTATAAAATTTTTTATATTGAATATAATTAATACTATTTTGGCAGATTAGTGCAGTAAATTTAGAATTTATTTATATAAAGATTTTTATAAATAGTACTTGTTTTTAATTGATTTTATTTTACCATTAATTGGTAGTTTGTTATTAGTAATTTGTGTATTAATTAGAGTTGCTTTTTTAACTTTATTAGAACGAAAAGTTTTAGGATATATTCAAATTCGTAAAGGTCCTAATAAAGTTGGGATTATAGGAATTCCTCAACCTTTTAGTGATGCAATTAAATTATTTACTAAGGAACAAACTTATCCATTGATATCAAATTATATTTCTTATTATTTTTCTCCAATTTTTAGTTTATTTTTATCTTTATCATGTTGATTATGTATTCCTTTTTTTATTAAGTTATTTTCTTTTAACTTAGGAATTTTATATTTTTTGTGTATTACTAGTTTAGGGGTTTATACTATTATAATTGCTGGTTGATCTTCTAATTCTAATTATGCTTTGTTAGGAAGATTACGTTCGGTAGCTCAGACTATTTCTTATGAAGTTAGTTTAGCTTTAATTTTATTATCTTTTATTTTTTTAATTGGTGATTATAATTTTTTGAATTTTTATTATTATCAAAAATATTTATGGTTTATAATTTTATTATTTCCTATAATAATGGTTTGATTATGTATTTCATTAGCTGAAATAAATCGAACTCCATTTGATTTTGCTGAAGGGGAATCAGAATTAGTATCTGGATTTAATATTGAATATAGAAGAGGTGGTTTTGCTTTAATTTTTTTGGCTGAATATGCAAGAATTTTATTTATAAGAATATTATTTGTATTAATTTTTTTAGGGGGTGATTTATTTACATTAATATTTTATGTTAAGTTAACATTTATTTCTTTTTTAATTATTTGAGTACGGGGTTCTTTACCTCGATTTCGTTATGATAAATTAATATATTTAGCTTGAAAGAGATTTTTACCTTTGTCGTTAAATTATTTAATATTTTTTATTGGATTAAAAATTTTATTAATTTTATTTATTTAATGTATTTTTTTTAGTAAAGTTAATAGAAAATTTAATTTCTATCTTATGTTTTCAAAACATATGCTTAATATCAAGCTCATTAACTTAGTTAATTAGATTATCTCATCAATTAGTAATTAGTGGATTAATTAAGTAATATATAAAATAAATTACAGTTAAGATTTGTCCAATTAAAATATATGGATTTTCAACTGGTCGAGCACCAATTCATGTTAATAAAAATACAGTTACTACTATTATTCAAAATAAAATTTTATTAATTGGATAAAATTGAATTCCTCGAAAATTACTTATATTATAAAATGGAAGAATAGCTAAAATTATAATTGATAGTATTAAGGCAATTACTCCTCCTAATTTATTAGGAATAGATCGTAAAATAGCGTATGCAAATAAGAAATATCATTCTGGTTGAATGTGAACGGGAGTTACTAATGGATTAGCTGGGATAAAATTATCAGGGTCTCCTAATAAGTAAGGATTAATTAGTGTTAATATAATTAATAATATTAATATAATAATAAATCCAATTATGTCCTTGAATGTAAAATATGGATGGAAAGGAATTTTATCAATATTTGAATTAATTCCTATTGGATTATTAGATCCAGTTTGATGTAAAAATAGTAAGTGAATTATAGTTATTGCTAATACAATAAATGGTAAAATAAAATGAAAAGTGAAGAATCGAGTTAATGTTGCATTATCAACAGCAAATCCTCCTCATACTCATTGTACTAAATCAATTCCGATGTATGGGATTGCTGATAATAGATTAGTAATTACTGTTGCTCCTCAAAATGATATTTGTCCCCAAGGAAGTACATATCCTATAAAAGCAGTTCCTATTACTAAAAATAGGATAATTACTCCAATTAATCATGTTTCTTTATATAAATATGATCCATAATATATTCCACGTCCTACATGTAAATAAATACAAATAAAGAAAAAAGAAGCTCCGTTAGCATGTAGAGTTCGTAAAAATCATCCGTTATTTACGTCACGACAAATATGATTAACACTGTTAAAAGCTAATTCAATATTTGCTGTGTAATGTATAGCTAAAAATAGTCCTGTTAAAATTTGGATAATTAAACATAATCCTAATAATGATCCAAAATTTCATCAAGCTGAAATATTAATTGGTGCAGGTAAATCAACTAGTGAATTATTAGCAATTTTAAAAATAGGGTGTGTTGTTCGTAGTGATTTATTCATTAGTTAATTTATTGTTCGTAAGGGTCCATAAAATAATTTAGTGATTTTTACAATAGCAATTAATGTAATTAATAAATAATTTATTAATAGAATTGTAATATAATTTGTAGGAAAATTATATAATTTATTTAGTCTTAATGAGTTTTCTTTTAGAAATAAATAATCATTAAAAGAATTTATTTCTTCATTAATTATATTTAAATTGAATATTATACTATCTATAAATAAATAAATAATAAAACTAATAGTTATTATAAAAAATATGTTAAATATAAAAGATTTAATTGATAATGAAAATATTTCATTAGATGCTAATGAAGTTACATAAATAAATAATACAAGTATTCCTCCTAAAAAAATTAAAAATAAAATATAAGAAAATCAGAAATTTTTTGTAATTATTCCTGTGATTAAACTAATAAAAATAGTTTGAAATAGTAAAGTTAAACCTATAGCTAATGGATGATTTATTGTAATAAAAATTAATCTATTAATAAATGTAAGTATATATATAATTTGAATAATATCAAGAGGTAGTTTATTTAAAATATTAATTTTGGGGATTAATGAAAAAATATTTATTTTTCTCTTGAAGTTTTAAAAGATTATTATCTTATTTTTGATTTACAAGACCAATATTTTTATTAAATTATTAAAACATTAATGTTAAAATTTTTAAATTGGGAATTACCGAGTTTAATATTAATAATAGGTTTATTTATATTTATTTCTATACGAAAACATTTATTATCTATATTGTTAAGTTTAGAGTTTATTGTTCTTATATTATTTTTAATATTATTTATTTATTTACATATAATGAATTATGAGGGTTATTTTAGAATAATATTTTTGACTTTTAGAGTTTGTGAAGGTGCTTTAGGTTTATCTATTTTAGTATCTTTAATTCGAACACATGGAAATGATAATTTTCAATCATTTAGAATTTTATAATGATAAAGTTTATTTTATTTATTTTAATAATATTTCCAATTTGTTTTATAAATAATATATTTTGAATGGTGCAAAATATATTATTTTTAATTAGATTTTTATTTATTATTTTAAATAATTATTCTAATTTTTTTGTTAATTTATCTTATTTTTTAGGTTGTGATTTACTTTCTTATTCTTTAATTCTTTTAAGTTTATGAATTTCTTCATTAATATTAATAGCTAGAGAAAATGTATATAAAAATAATAATTATAAAAAATTATTTGTTTTTAATATTTTATTATTATTAATATTATTAATTTTATCTTTTATAAATAATAATTTATTTATATTTTATTTATTTTTTGAAGGAAGTTTAATTCCTACTTTATTTTTAATTTTAGGTTGGGGGTATCAACCTGAGCGTTTGCAAGCTGGGTTGTATTTATTATTTTATACACTATTAGTTTCTTTACCAATAATAATTGGTTTATTTTATTTATATAATAATATTGGGTCAATAAATTTTTATTTAATAAATAATTATATATTTGATTTTGATATTTTATATATTTCTATGATTTTAGCTTTTTTAGTTAAAATACCAATATTTTTAGTTCATTTGTGGTTGCCAAAAGCTCATGTAGAGGCACCTATTTCTGGTTCAATAATTTTAGCTGGAATTATATTGAAGTTAGGAGGGTATGGATTAATACGAGTTTATAGATTTTTACAATTATCTGGTATAAAATTTAATTTTTTATGAATTTCTATTAGATTAGTAGGAGGTATTTTAATTAGATTAGTTTGTTTACGTCAAACTGATTTAAAATCATTAATTGCTTATTCATCAGTAGCTCATATAGGAATTGTTCTTTCTGGTTTAATGACTATAAATTTTTGAGGTATATGTGGTTCTTTATCTTTAATAATTGCTCATGGATTGTGTTCTTCGGGTTTATTTTGTTTAGCTAATATTTCTTACGAACGGTTAGGTAGACGAAGTTTATTAATTAATAGGGGTATATTAAATTTTATACCTTCTATAACATTATGATGATTTTTATTAAGATCTGCTAATATAGCAGCTCCTCCTACATTAAATTTATTAGGAGAAATTTCCTTATTAAATAGAATTATCAGTTGATCTTGAATATCTATATTATTATTATCTTTATTATCTTTTTTTAGAGCTGCTTATAGATTATATTTATATGCTTATACACAACATGGAAAATTTTATTCAGGAGTTTATTCTTTTATAAATGGAAAAATTCGTGAATATTTACTTTTAATATTACATTGGTTTCCTTTAAATTTAATAATTATTAAAAGTGAAATAATTTTTTTATGATTATATTTAAATAGTTTATTAAAATATCGATTTGTGGTGTCGATGATATGAATTTATTTCATTTTAAATCGTGAAATTTTTAAATATTTGTAAAATTAGATTTATTAAATTAATTTTAATTAGTATATCATTATTTTTAATAAGTTTATATTTTTTAATAAATGAATTAGTTTATTTTTTAGAATGGGAAGTTATTTCTCTAAATTCAATAAATATTGTTATGACTTTTTTGTTTGATTGAATAAGTTTAATATTTATAAGATTTGTGTTATTTATTTCTTCATTAGTAATTTTTTATAGAATAGAATATATGAGATCTGATAAATTTATTAATCGATTTATTATATTAGTATTAATATTTGTTATATCAATAATATTATTAATTATTAGTCCTAATTTAATTAGAATTTTATTAGGTTGGGATGGGTTAGGATTAGTATCTTATTGTTTAGTAATTTATTTTCAAAATATTAAGTCATATAATGCTGGAATATTAACAGCTTTAAGAAATCGAATTGGTGATGTAGCATTATTAATGGCAATTGCTTGAATATTAAATTATGGTAGATGAAACTATATTTTTTATTTAGAAGTTATAAAAAATGATTTTGAAATATTTATTATTGGTATATTAGTAGTATTAGCAGCAATAACTAAGAGTGCTCAAATTCCATTTTCTTCATGATTACCTGCAGCAATAGCAGCTCCTACTCCTGTATCAGCTTTAGTTCATTCATCAACTTTGGTAACTGCTGGAGTTTATTTATTAATTCGTTTTAATATTTTATTAATTGATTCAATTTTAGGAAATATTTTGTTATTAATTTCTGGGTTAACAATATTTATGGCTGGATTAGGAGCTAATTATGAATTTGATTTAAAGAAAATTATTGCTTTATCAACTTTAAGACAATTAGGTTTAATAATAAGAATTTTGTCAATAGGGTTTTATAAATTAGCTTTTTTTCATCTATTAACTCATGCATTATTTAAGGCTTTATTATTTATATGTGCGGGAGCAATTATTCATAATATAAATAATTTTCAAGATATTCGTTATATAGGTGGATTAAGTTCTCATATACCTTTAACTTCTGCTATTTTTAATGTCGCTAATTTAGCTTTGTGTGGAATACCTTTTTTAGCAGGATTTTATTCTAAGGATATAATTTTAGAAATTGTTTCTTTAAGATATGTTAATATATTTTCTTTTTTTTTATATTTTTTTTCAACTGGTTTAACAGTTTCCTATTCATTTCGTTTAGTTTATTATTCTATAACTGATGATTTAAATTGTAGTTCTTTAAATATATTAAATGATGAGAGATGAGTTATATTAAAGGGTATATTTGGTTTGTTGATTATATCTATTATTGGAGGAAGAATATTAAATTGATTGATATTTTCTTCTATTTATATAATTTGTTTACCTAATTATTTGAAACTATTGACTTTATTTGTATGTATTATAGGTGGATTATTAGGTTATTTAATTTCAAATGTTTCTATTTATTTTTTAAATAAGTCATTAAGAAATTATTTTAGTTCATTTTTTTTAGGTTCAATATGATTTATACCTTATATTTCAACTTATGGAATTTTAAATTATCCTTTGAACTATGGATTTAGTTATATTAAATTTTTTGATTATGGATGATCAGAATATTTTGGTGGTCAGCATTTAAATAATAAGATAGTTTATTTAAGAAAAATTAATAGATTTATTCAAAATAATAATTTAAAAATTTATTTTATAACTATAGTATTATGAATTATATTGTTATTAAATTTAATAATTTTTTTATATCTAAATAGCTTATATTAGAGTATAATATTGAAGATATTATGGAGATTATTTGATCTTTAGATATAGTGAATTAATTTTAGTAATTTATAAAAAAAAATATTTTATTTTTACAATGAAAATGTAATGTTTTATTTAAACTATATAAATATTTAGAAGTATAAATGGAGTTTAACCATTAAAAGAAAAAGTTAGCAGCTTTACTTAGATCGACATACTTCAGTTTCTTAATTGGAGTATTTACTCAATTTTATCATTAACAGTGATATACCTCTTTTTGGTTTCAATTAAAGAATAAGGGTAAATTACCTAAGATTAGGTCGAAACTAATTGCAATAAATCGCTTCATATTCTTTATTAAGGTAGATTGAAAGTAATCAATATTTTTTGAATGCAAATCAAATGTTAATTTAACTACAACCCTAAATTAATTAGATCAATTTAATATTCCTTGATTTCATTCATGGTATAATCCAATTAATAAAATTATAATAAAAGTTGTTGATGTAAAAGTTCAAATAATTAAATTTGATGTATTAATAATTAAGATTATAGGTAAAATTAAAGCAATTTCTACGTCAAAGATTAAAAAAATAATTGTAATTAAAAAGAAGTGTAAAGAAAATGGGAGACGGGAGGATGATTTTGGATCAAATCCACATTCAAATGGAGATCTTTTTTCTCGATCTACAATTGATTTTTTTGATAAAATAGAGGCAAGTATTATTACAATTAAAGAAATTGTTAAAATGATTAAGGTTATAATAATAATTAAATAAATTATTTATACTATATTTTATAGACTTTATGATTGGAAGTCATATATACTTATTATATTATATAAATAGTATAATTTGTGGTTAATTAATTTCCTCCTCATCAGTAAATAGAGATGTATAAAAATAATCATACAATATCAACAAAATGTCAATATCATGCAGCTGCTTCAAACCCAAAATGATGAGTTTTTGAGAAGTGATTATTTAAATGTCGTATTAAACAAACAATTAAAAAAGTTGTTCCAATTAATACATGAAGTCCATGGAATCCTGTAGCTATAAAAAATGTTGATCCATAAACGGAATCAGCGATTGTAAATGGGGCTTCAATATATTCATATGCTTGTAAAATTGTAAAATAAATTCCTAGTAAGATAGTAAAAAATAATCCTTGAGTAGTTTGGGAATGATTTCCTTCCATTAATCTATGATGTGCTCAGGTTACAGTAACTCCTGAAGCTAATAAAATTGTTGTATTTAATAATGGAATTTGGAAAGGATTAAATGGGGTAATTCCTAAAGGAGGTCAAGATATTCCTAGTTCAATATTAGGTGATAAACTTCTATGGAAGAATGCTCAAAAAAATGATACAAAAAATAATACTTCGGATAAAATAAATAAAATTATTCCTCATCGTAATCCAATTGTTACTGGATAAGTATGAAGTCCTTGAAAAGTTCCTTCTCGAGATACGTCTCGTCATCATTGATAAACTGTTAAAATTGTAATAATATTTCCTAATAAGAATAAAGAAATATCATATTGATGGAATCATTTTACTATACCTGAAACAGTTGTTATAGCTCCTAATGCTCCTGTTAATGGTCATGGACTATAATCAACTAAATGAAATGGGTGATTTGAATGTGTTGACATTAATATATTAATTTACTTCTCTTGAGTATAAAGTTCTTAATACAGCAAATACATATGATTGAATAATAGCTACTGCTGATTCAAGAATTAATAATAAAATTTGTACAATTAGTAAAATTCTAATTATAATTGATGTTATATTAGGACCTGTATTACCTAATAGTGTTAATAATAAGTGTCCTGCAATTATATTGGCAGTTAATCGGACAGCTAATGTTCCAGGGCGAATTACATTTCTAATTGTTTCAATACATACCATAAATGGTATTAGTACTGCTGGGGTACCTTGAGGTACTAAATGAGCAAATATATGATTTGTATGATTGATTCATCCATAAATTATAAATGAAATTCATAAAGGTAATGCAATTGATAAAGTAAGAGTTAAGTGACTAGTACTAGTAAAAATATATGGAAATAATCCTATAAAATTATTAAATAAAATTATGGAAAATAAAGAGATGAAAATTAAAGTAGTTCCATTATGTCCTGAAATTCCTAATAACATTTTAAATTCTTTGTGTAATGTTAATAAAATATTATTTCAAAAAATATGGTAACGTGAGGGTATTAATCAGTATATAGATGGAATTATTAATAATCCAATAAAAGTTCTTAGTCAATTTAATGAAATATTAAAAATACTAGATGATGGGTCAAATACAGAGAATAAATTTGTTATCATTTTCAATTTAATGAATTAGATTTTAATTCATTTATTTTTTTAATTTTAGGTGAAGTTGGTAAAATTGAATAGTAATTTACTATATTAAATATAATAAAAATTATTGAAAATATAATAAATAAAAATAATCAATTAATTGGTGCTATTTGTGGGATTAAAAAATATTAATAGTTTAATAATTTTAGTTTGACATACTAATGTTATAATTTAACTAATTTTTTTTTCATTAGAAGTAATTGCTAATTTACTATAAAATGGTTTAAGAGACCAGTACTTGCTTTCAGTCATCTAATGAAGAATTTATATTATTTATAATTCATTTAATAAAATTTTTTGTTGGAATTCTTTCGATTACAATAGGTATAAAACTGTGATTTGCTCCACAAATTTCTGAACATTGACCATAAAATAATCCAGGACGATTTATTAAAAAATTAGTTTGATTTAAACGACCAGGTGTTCCATCAATTTTAATACCTAAAGCTGGGACAGTTCATGAGTGAAGAACATCTGCTGCTGTAACTAAAATTCGAATTTGTGAATTTATGGGAAGTACAACTCGATTATCTACATCTAGAAGTCGAAATTCATTAATTGATAATTCATTAGTTGGAATTATATATGAGTCAAATTCAATATTTTTGAAGTCTGAATATTCATATGATCAATATCATTGATGACCAATTGATTTTAAAGTAATAGACGGTTCATTAATTTCATCTAGTAAGTATAATAATCGTAATGATGGAAAAGCAATAAATAATAAAATAATTGCTGGTAAAATTGTTCAAATTATTTCAATAGTTTGTCCATGAAGTAAATATCGATTAGTATAATTATTAAAAAATAATATAAATATTAAATATCCTACTATAGTTGTAATTATTACTAAAATTAATAAAGCATGATCGTGAAAAAAAATTAATTGTTCTATTAGAGGGGATGCTCTATTTTGAAGATTTAAATTTGCTCAAGTTGACATTTCTAATAAAAGTAAAATACTTTATTTATGGAGCTTAAATCCATTGCACTAATCTGCCATATTAGAAATTAGTTAATAATGGAAGTTCAGAATATCTATGTTCTGCTGGTGGAATATTTTGGTATCATTCAATAGAAGAATTTAATTGTATAGGGTAAATTACTTGTCGATGAATAATTATACTTTCTCAGATAATAAATAATAAAAAAATAATTCCTAGTAATGAAATAGATGATCCGATAGTTGAAATAATATTTCATGATGTATAAGCGTCAGGGTAATCAGAATATCGTCGAGGTATACCGGCAAGTCCAAGAAAATGTTGAGGGAAAAAGGTTAAATTTACTCCGATAAATATAATAATAAATTGACTTTTTAATAATTTATTATTTAATATTAATCCTGTAAATAAAGGGTATCAGTGTACAAATCCAGCTATAATTGCAAATACAGCTCCTATAGATAATACATAATGGAAATGTGCAACTACATAATAAGTATCATGAAGAATAATATCAATAGACGAATTAGCTAATACAACTCCTGTTAATCCTCCTACTGTGAATAAAAATACGAATCCTAATGCTCAAATAATGGCAGGAGAATAGTTTAAATAAGTTCCGTGAAGAGTAGCTAATCAACTAAAAATTTTAATTCCTGTAGGGACAGCAATAATTATAGTAGCTGAAGTAAAATAAGCACGAGTATCTACATCTATTCCTACAGTAAATATATGATGAGCTCATACAATAAATCCTAGTAATCCAATGGCTAATATAGCATAAATTATTCCTAAAGAACCGAATGTTTCCTTTTTTCCTGATTCTTGACTAATAATATGAGAAATTATTCCAAATCCGGGTAAAATTAAAATATATACTTCAGGGTGTCCAAAGAATCAGAATAAGTGTTGATATAGAATTGGGTCACCTCCTCCTGCTGGATCGAAAAATGAAGTGTTTAAATTTCGATCAGTCAATAATATAGTAATAGCACCGGCTAATACTGGTAATGATAAAAGTAGTAGTAGTGCTGTAATTACTACTGATCAAACAAATAATGGTATTCGATCAAATGTAATTCCTGTTGATCGTATGTTAATTACAGTTGTAATAAAATTTACAGCTCCTAAAATTGAAGATACTCCAGCTAAATGTAATGAAAAAATAGCTAAATCAACTGAAGCTCCTCCATGGGCAATAATAGATGATAAAGGTGGGTAGACTGTTCATCCAGTACCAGCTCCGTTTTCTACTATTCTTCTTGCCATTAATAGTGTCAATGATGGAGGTAATAATCAAAAACTTATATTATTTATTCGAGGAAATGCTATATCAGGAGCCCCTAATATTAATGGGACTAGTCAATTTCCAAATCCTCCAATTATAATAGGTATTACTATAAAAAAAATTATTACAAAAGCATGGGCAGTTACAATTACATTATAAATTTGATCATCACCAATTAATGCTCCGGGGTGTCCTAGTTCAGCTCGAATTAAAATTCTTAATGAAGTTCCTACTATTCCAGCTCAAGCTCCAAATATAAAATATAGAGTACCAATATCTTTATGATTTGTAGAAAATAATCATTGTTTCGATTAAATGGCTGAATTATAGGCGATAGATTGTAAATCTATTTATAAGAAATTTCTTTTTAATCAATTTAATTAATAAAGCTTTATAGTCAATCTATGATATTAGACTGCAATTCTAAAGGAGTATTAAATACTAAGGCTTAAAAGATTAATTCTTATATTTATAGCTTTGAAGGCTATTAGTTTATTTAACTTAAAGCCTTCAATTAAAAAATTATATAAATTAATCTAATTAATGGTAATCCAAAAATTGATAAAGAAGATGAAATTAGATAGAAATTAATTTGAGTTTTATTAATATAGGTTTTTGTAATTCAGCTTAATTCATAGTTATTAATTATGAATCCAGAATAACAAATTCGTAAATAGAAGTAAAGAGTAATTAATGTAAATCTAATTAAAATAAATGTTAATAATAATTGATTATTGATTGTTAATAAATTAATAATTAATCATTTAGGAATAAATCCTAAAAAAGGTGGAAGTCCTCCTAAAGATAATAAATTAAATATTATTGTAAATTTTAATGTTTTTTTTTGAGTAAATATAGAAAATATTTTATTAATATGAAAAATTTTTCAAATATTAAATATATAAATTATATTAAATGTTAAAAAAGAATAAAATAAAAAATATAAAATTCATAAATTTTGGTTTAATATTAAAGATCTAATTATTCATCCTAGATGATTAATAGATGAATAAGCTATTAATTTTCGTAGTATAGATTGATTTAAACCACCTAATGCTCCAAAAATTACTGATAAAATTGCACAAATTATTCTTATTATATTTCTAATTATATAAGATATTAATATTAATGGAGCAATTTTTTGTCATGTTATTAAAATAAAACAATTTATTCATGATAATCCTTCAATAATATTTGGAAACCAAAAATGAAATGGAGCTGCTCCTGTTTTTAATAAAAGAGCAGAAAAAATTATTAAATTAGTATAATTTAATTTTTGATTTTCTATTAAATTATAAATATCATAATTTTTTCTAATTATTATTAAAATGAATGAAAATAATAGAATAGATGATGCTAAAGCTTGAGTTAAAAAATATTTTAATGATGCTTCAGTAGATATTAAATTATTATCTCTTATAAGGGGAATAAAAGATAATAAATTAATTTCTAATCCTATTCAAGCTCTTAATCATGAATTTGAAGAAATAGTAATAATTGTTCTAAAAATTAATATAAAAATAAATATAATTTTTGATGAATTATTAAAAATTAAAAAGAAAAGGATTAAAACCTTTATAAATGGGGTATGAACCCAGTAGCTTCATTAGCTTATCTTTTTTTATAAAAAAAATTAAAATAAACGGAACTAAATTATTTATAAAAGATTATTTTATATTTTGGTGTATGATGCACATGAGTTTTTGAAACTTTTAGAAATAGTTTAATTCTATTAAATATAATTTAATGAATGTATTATTAATACATGATTTACCCTATCAAGGTAATCCTTTTATCAGGCAATTCATT